GTTATTTTATATGTATATGGTTACAATTATCTCCGTTCCCAATGTGCCTATGATGTAGCACCAGGCGGACTGTTAGCCAGTGTGTATCATCTTACGAGAATAGAGTATGGTGTAGATCAACCGGAGGAAGTATGTATAAAAGTATTTGCTCCAAGGAGTAACCCTAGAATTCCGTCTGTTTTCTGGGTTTGGAAAAGTGCGGATTTTCAAGAACGAGAATCTTATGACATGTTGGGAATCTCTTATGAGAATCATCCACGACTGAAACGTATCTTAATGCCCGAAAGTTGGATAGGGTGGCCTTTACGTAAGGATTATATTGCCCCCAATTTTTATGAAATACAAGACGCTCATTGAATGATAAGAAACAAAATTACAACTTCGAATATTCAAGGAATATTTGTACATTCTCTTCTAGCTCAAACAGAGGAATTGAGGTTTCATTCGTATTCTTATGGATAGGCTAATAAATAAAAAGAAATAAAAGACAATACATCATTGAGATTCTCGATTTTTGAGGAGACTTTTTTATTGTATTTCGGACGAGCCGAGACAATAGAATGAACAACAAGGGTTCTGTACCGTGAACTTTGTATCGCGCACATCACTTAGATGAACTCTAGAGAGTCGCATAGAAGGGAATGAAGAAATGGAATATGAAAGAGAATACAAAGAAATAAATGAAAGGGGATCGAATTCTATTTTATTTGTACTGTAGCTGAGATGAGTCTTGGTTATTTCTAGCCTTGAACTCCTCTAGACCAGACTTTTGGTTGGGCCTTTCAACCAACTATTTTAATATTTTAAGAAACATCTTTTATTAAAATATGATAAAATATGTATGAAGTATTAACATTCTTTTTGAATGTGAGAGCCACAGTGTGAACAAATAAAAAAGAAGAGGAAAGATAAGCAAATTTTTTCTTTTACTACATTATAATAGACACATTAGAATATACTCTTTGCTCATTTAAAAAAGAAATACAAAATAAATAAATAAAAAGAGGGTTTACTCCCAGATACTTAGCTAGATAAGTATGTATTATGTCGATCCATATCAATTAATTTGTAGAGTAGATACTCATACAAATGAATCATATGCCAGGAACCAGATTTGAACTGGTGACACGAGGATTTTCAGTCCTCTGCTCTACCAACTGAGCTATCCCGACCATTACCGACGCATTATCCTCATAATACTAGATGACTTGGGTCTATGTCAATTAAAAATGAAAACAAAAAAAAAACGAAAAAGTATTAAATGAAAAGTCTCGAACGGAAATTTCTTGGATCTTTAAAAGGAAGACTTTGTAAATTTCCATATGAGTAATCATATGGATTATGAATCATTCAAATAGGTATTCCTTGCTCAAGAGATTTGTACGTATATCATATATATATCACAATATATCACAAGACTTGTGATGTGATAAGAGAACAAAATTCTGCTAGGATACGCTTGTAAAATGGCAAAGAATAGGATGAATGAGAAACAGAAGGAACTTTGAACCCCTAACAAAAAAAGGTAGGATAAAATAAATAGATAGCAAACGGACTTTTTGGGGTTGGGGATAGAGGGACTTGAACCCTCACGATTTTTAAAGTCGACGGATTTTCCTCTTACTATAAATTTCATTGTTGTCGGTATTGATATTGACATGTAGAACGGGACTCTATCTTTATTCTCGTCCGATTAATCAGTTTTTTCAAAAGATTTATCAGACTATGGAGTGAATGATTTGATTAATGAATATTCTATTCGATTCTTTCTTCAACTTGGAATCGATTCACAACAATTCTTTTTATTTTTCATATTTCATATAAATAGATTTTGCATATAAAAAAAATACGGGTTCGGGTCGTCTTTTTTGAGATAGTTTTTCGTTAGTATACCTATCCGGAATTTCGATATAAGGATTCCTTTACCAACAGTCAACCCCATTTGTTAGAATAGCTTCCATTGAGTCTCTGCACCTATCCTTTCCTTTATTATTATTATTCTCGCTTGCTGAACTTTTGTTTATGTTTATTTTCGTAAAATAATAGGATTTGGCTCAGGATTGCCCATTTTTCATTCCAGGGTTTCTCTGAATTTGAAAGTTATCACTTAGTAGGTTTCCATACCAAGGCTCAATCCAATTAAGTCCGTAGCGTCTACCAATTTCGCCATATCCCCCCTGTGTCTTGAGATTAGGATCTCATTAGGATGCCCCCCCTTCTCCCTCCTTTCCCCTTTCTTTCATTTGTTTATTTTCTTTTTATGCGATTTAGTAGATATAGATAGTGATTCTTATATCGAAGGGTCTTTCCCTATTTTTTTTTTATTTCTATTTCTTTTCTTGTTTGTTTATCTTCTTTCGTCTCTATTGGGGACCCATATTTATTTTTATTTTTATTTGGTCCAATCAGAAAATATTTTATCATTTCTGTATTCGCAATTCAATATGGATGGGTATTCCATAACATATATATGCCACTCTTACTCTCAGTTTTCTCAGGC